GTAGATGGGAGAATAAGAATTGGAAAAAAAAATATCGGATTTTTAATGTATTCCAGCAATCTAAGTGGAATAAGAAAACTGGATTCCTTGTTGGTTAGTCAAATTCCAACGAAAACCACATAATTGAAAGAAATGAAATGTCCGAATTTGAGATTTATATGATCAATAAACTAAGGTTTTGTTGTTATCGACCATGGAATTCGACAGAAGCAATGAGAAATAGATACGAATAAAGCAGGATTCAGGGGGGAAATAAAAAAATAGTAGAGAAAAGTTATACAAAGTTATATACAAATCACTACCCCCCCCTTGGTATTTCTTTAATTGAATTTCGTTTGATTAGGTCGAAGTTCCTTAAAAACTTCTGCCTTCTTTAAAATATCCTGAACAGTTCCTGTAGGTTGAGCACCCTTTTCAAGGAAATATAGAATAGCAGGAACATTTAAATAAGTTTGATTCTTCAGTGGATCATAAAAACCCACTTTTCGAAGATCTTTTCCTTCTCTTCGGGATCGAACATCAATTGCAACGATTCGATAGACGGCGCATTGGGATAGATGTAGATGAACAATACCCCCCCTAGAAACGTATAGGAAGTTTTCTCCTCGTACGGCTCGAGAAAAAATGATTTGATTCGAAGTTTTGTCTATGTATGGAATTCTAATAAATGACAAATGAGCCTATAAAATCAATTAGACTATGATTAAAGTCTTTTTTTTTTCTTCTTCCTTCCTGAAAATGAAAAAGAAACCATTTGTACTCATAACTCAAGTTGGATAACTCTCAAATAGCTTAAAGGAAAAAATCTTTAATAAATTTCATTTATTGAGTGGTCTTTACCCCCTTTTGTTTGTCTCGTTTAAAATTCTATTTTGATTCTTCAGTCTGATCCAGTTATTGAGACTATCGAGACAATTAAAATGGTCTTTCCTTGTTCTGGGATCCTTTATCTTTGTTTTAAATCATTGGGTTTAGACATTACTTCGGTGCTTCTTAATCCTTTCAAAATGGCAGCAACATACCCTTTTTTGTGATTTCTCTTTCTATCAAAGAATCCTACGGACAGTTGATTCCCGCGTGATACACTTTGGATCGAAAACGTTTGATCAATTCCAACAGGTTTTGCTTTTGAATTGGAAACTTGCTCAAATTAGATCCTTTCGATTTCTATATCGAAGATATATTTACGAAGTTGTTCCAATTTATTGATTGGCATTAACCCTAGATCCTTGCCCCCGAGAAATGAATTAATCCTTTCTACTCGAGCTCCATCGTGGACTATTTACAACCCAACAAAAAACAAAAAACGAAGGGTTCGAGTGGAACAGAACAAACGATGTCGAGCCGAGAGCACCTTCATTCCTATATAAATATAAAATAGCGGATGTAAAAATCCACAACGGATCTGTCCTTCAAGTCGCACGTTGCTTTCTACCACATCGTTTCAAACGAAGTTTTACCATAACATTCCTCTAATTTGGAACCGGTATGGAATTGATTCAATCATGGAATCATGAATAGTCATTGGTTCAGTTGTACATAGACATCGCGTAATCTATACTTTTTCTTCTATATATGATATTGTGTAAAGATTTTTCTGAAGAAGTCTTAGCAAGACACCATCTTTAACATATATATAAAAGAAATAGAAATAGATAAACGAATAAATAAGTTCTTTTTGAGTCTGCAACTTCAAGTGACTCAATAGGATAGATTGACCTATTTCCTACTCCTACTTTTTGAGTACCAAAGATTCAACTTACAAGGAATCATTCGAAATATTTATTAAAACTATTTCGAATGGAAAAAGGTTCCTATTTAGACATCATTAAAAGATAAGTCTTTTTTTATTTAATTGACCCATCACTGATTTCAAATAGATAACACAGAAAAGAAGAAAGAAATCCCATTTTTTTCATGAGATGGATAAAAAAACTGATGTAAGGTAAGATTTGAATCTTTATTCTTTTCATCTGATTGCGGAAATCAAAATCGAAAAAATAGAGAGGGGTTTTCGTATCTATCAGATAGACTGAACAATTGTCACTGTTATAGATATTCTATAATACTTAATTTAACTAATTTTAGTTTCAAAAATTGAAGGGATCCCAAACCTTTTTCACAAAAACCGAAAGACTATTGTCATTGAAATAGAACGATACATACATATAAGCTAAACATTTCCTCATTTTATATGTATTTTGTTTAACATGGGGTGGAGTAATATTTCAATAATCGAATCTTGTCATAAAGTGAATAAAAGGGATAGGATAAATCACCCCTGCCTCAATCCAATCGTTACATAGATTTACAATTCTTCATTATAGCCAAACAAAAAAAATACCTAAATAAAATAAAAAAAATGAGATTCAAAGAAAATACATCGGTTCCATAACATATAACATATATAAATATGTTATTTGATCATTTGTTAATGAGATTTGGACAGATACAGATCTTTAAATTAATACTGATTATCTCCTATCCACTCCCCTATTCTTTCTATGGGAATGATAGAGCATAAAAAAAAGGAATCCTGATCCGGTATGGGAAATGACTTGTCTAGTTACAAAGACAAACAATAAGTCCAAATTTAGTCAAGCTTTAGTCTAACCCACTAAGAGACTTAGTCCTATTGATTGAATTTAATTAGTACCAAGAACTCGCTCTTGTTTCGAATTCAGAGATCTCGAGAAAAATCAAATTACTAATTAGACTCCCTCATTTACGGGATAAATAATAAGAGATAGGGAATATAGATTCTTTTGCATCTCGATTCAAAATACATCCATCATTGAAAATTCAAATAGATATGGGATGGAAAGTTTTTCCAAGTAACTAACTTCCCTAAATATCAAAGGGAATGAACATATGATGAAAAGCCCACCCAACTTTTTTGAATTCAAACTCTTTTGTTTTGATCCATGTTCTCATCTTACCTGATAAAAAATAGATTCAGGTCCAGATGCGTGTCATTTGAACTCGATTCAGTTCAGTTTGTGAAAAAAGATATGATTCATATAAGATATAAAAGAATCACATTCCATCTAAAATTAGACTTTAAACAGAAAGTTGTTAAAGAAAACAATCTTTATTCTAAAATTCTAAAAAAATAGATATGGCTCTGGGACGGAAGGATTCGAACCTCCGAATAGCGGAACCAAAACCCGTTGCCTTACCACTTGGCCACGCCCCATTATCAATTTCTAATCTAAACTAAGAAACAATAATATTGTTATTGGTTGTTTGTCAACTCCAGTCCAAATATCTATAGAATAGATTATTACTAGGATTTTAATCCATATAGATATAGAATTCAACTTAATTTATTGATCATTACATATAATTCAATTAAGATATTGTATGAAAGTATGATTTCTTCTATTCTCCTTTGAGAATTGGAGGATTTTTGATTGGGTGGGTTCAAAGAAAAAGAAGGATTTTTTGTATACCTTACTTCCTTTCTTCCTTTTTCCTTATATCAATAACTCAATCAAAATGCAATTATCTCCAAGAACAAAATGTCTGTTATGCTTAATATCTTTAGTTTGATCTGTATTTGTCTTAATTCTGCCCTTTATTCGAGTAGTTTTTTCTTCGGCAAATTGCCCGAAGCCTATGCTTTTTTGAATCCAATCGTAGATGTTATGCCAGTCATACCTGTGTTTTTTTTTCTCTTAGCCTTTGTTTGGCAAGCTGCTGTAAGTTTTCGATGAGATCCTTAATAATATCCTAGAAAATTCATGATTTCTTCGAGAAAAAATTCTCTAACAATTGATAAAATCAGATAAGTTTTAGAGTCTGAACCCTCGATTCACACATTGAAATTCTTGGATAGTCGCCATAAATCCGGCTTACCCCATTTCCTCCTTTTTTTGACCCTTTTCCAGTGAAAGACCCTAACCCTATTATATTAGGGTCTCCCACAATATCAAATTTGGATATGAAAGAAATTTTTGTTAATGAAAAACTCTTATTCCAAATGAATTTCTGACAATTCATTTATATTTCTAGAAAAACCTCATTTCTTGGTGTCAAAATAGGATATGTGGTAGAAAAATGGAAGATCTATTCTCTTTTTTTTTTCCAAAAAAATAATCTTGGAGATTGTGTAATGCTTACTCTAAAACTCTTCGTTTATACCGTAGTGATATTTTTTGTTTCTCTCTTCATCTTTGGATTCCTATCTAATGATCCAGGACGTAATCCTGGACGTGAAGAATAAAATCCAAAGGGTTTTTCCTTGGTTAATTTTCCAATTTTCTTAGGATTTTATCTATTCCACACGTTTAACTAAGATTTGCAAAATTGGAAAAAATAAATAAATAAATCAAGTCATCAACGGAACCGGAAAGAGAGGGATTCGAACCCTCGGTACGAATAACTCGTACAACGGATTAGCAATCCGACGCTTTAGTCCACTCAGCCATCTCTCCCAATTGAAAAAGAGAATTACTACATTACACATAATGTAAGGAGTCTTTCTTTCTCTATTCTATAGAGATATACAAATCAGGAATTTCTTTTAGATTAGATAAAGGAAGGGCTCGAACGAGCCTATAAATAAAAATAAAGAAAAAAAAAAAGAAGACATCTTTGTGTTGATTTTGTTCGAAAGGCCCTTCTTATTCTGATGGCCTGGCCTGGTCAGTACCTAGCCGGGCCCCTTTTTTTGTTCCAACGAATTATAGATAAATAATGATTTATTTGATTTGAAATCAAAAATGCTTGTTATTTATTATATTCAATTGAATATAAAATATTCAAGCAACAACAAAAAGAAGAAAGACTATTTACATTCTTTTTATTTTTCTATTTGAATTTTAGTTTCATTTTCGGAACTAAAAAAGAAACTATCGATTTTTCCACAATCCATTTTTCTGTTATGATTTTAGTGTTTTTTTTGACCCGTAGCTATCAAAACTTCTTTAGCAAAAGATCAAACTTTAGTTATTTAATTTAAATTAAATGAACCCTCCTTTCAGAATCTCATTAAATTT